AGTGATTAGGATAAGGTAGGTGGACAGACACAGAGTTAGTTCGGTCACGCCAGAGAATGCCAGTCGATGGGGAGTGGAGGTGGAGTGGCACCGGTTAGTAATCGATTGATTCCCCACATACGATACAAAGGAGTGGTCCTGGAAGTACGGGTTAGTGACTGATTGATTTCACACATATCGGGAGAGAGGGCTAATCCACAAGACCTAGAGGAGGAAGGAGTATTCAGCAGTTAGTACAATGTAGAGCTGTTCTAATTGAAGACACCGTATAGGTAACGAGGATGAGGCTTACACGTAGAGCTACACATAGTGTGCTACAGGGGCCCCTAATCAAAGGAGCCTAATTCACAGGGAGGACACATAAGTAAGTCAGTAAGTTCCCAGGAGATCATTGCTGCTAGCCGGCCGTCATCCAGCCAGTGTCTCATCCACATTGGTTGAGGGTCCTTGCCATACAGCCGATACTCGCATCTCTTTGGAATATAAAATCCCTCCATCTTAGTTTGTTTGGTTGGGACAGATTTAAAAAACCTCCTCATTGCACATTTTTCCATGGTCAAAACCTCATTTGGATGGGTTCGCTGAATCCCCTCTATCTCCTAATCGGGGCACATAGAGGACGGAGATGAGAAATCCATCTCAACATGCTGAATCATACATTCATTGGAGCCATGCCATAGCAGCAGAGACAGCTAGCTCAACAGGTCTTCACAACGGCACTACCCATGACCCTTTCACAGGAGGTTTTAGTTCAAATACGTGACCTTATGTTGGGATCTATACAAAGGTCCAATCCATCGGATTTCACTTCATTCAATGTTTTTCTTTTTAGAAACCTATTTTTTATAAAGTTGTATGACTACCCTCTCGGGGACATTAAAGGGATTGTATAGTAATAATGTAATTTCCAGAACTTTCTCTATGGAGAGGTGGTATGCCAATTCCAATCCCAATGGGGTTACTACTCCTACAGTGCCAATGGATCAACAAGGGGAATAATCCCACATACGATCTCGCATATCTACGGCACCCAAACAACCAGTTGAATCCATCTTAGTTGGTTGGTTAGTGTGATACTCTCTCTATCAATTCGATATACATATGATACTCGCATCGAGACGTCCTTGCCATAGAATTTGGAACCTATGTCCTAACCCCCTTCACTGGCCTTTATGATAAGCCAGTCCGGAAGGAAGGAGAAAGGGAAGAAAGAAAGGAAAGGAGATGGACCCCAAGTTACCACCAAATGAGATTGATTGAGCTATGGATGCACTACCTGGGTCGGAGCAAGCAATAAGGTCGCTTGGATCGGACCTATTAAATGGATTTTATATCGAATGAAACATACCCTTTCTGATAGGTTATCTATGATTGCCGGGTGGTGATTCAATAGATCCAGGTAGGTTTAGATGCCAGTCAGAGCTGGGCGGGCTGCGATACTCGGGATGGGATACTTGGTCAGATATCAGTTATAGAAAACAGCCTGATTCTACATTCTTTGCTAATAAAATGGCTACTTTGGGAGGCACAAAAATTCCTGATCTGACCTACTAAATGCATTTTCTTCTTTATGAAAGATGCCCTCTCATGACCTTTCTATAGGATTTACAGGTGTCGCTTATAGCCAGGAGTCAATGCCAGTACTCTATCCTGGTACTCGATCCCAGTAGTTTGATGCTGTCAAAGACAACTTGCTGCTTGCTGGCTGGGATATGAACCAAGGGCCTGTTCGAGCTTGCTTCCTGGCTGGCCTAGCTGGGTGGAGAGGAGATCTAGTGGTGGAGAAGGAAGCGTAACGCTCTGAATATGCAATCTTAAGCTTTGGGCTTTCTCCACAAGAGTAAGCGGCACAAGCAAAGGGAAGAAGCAACCGTAATTTGAACAACCAAAGTAAAGGAAGGCAACCGGCACAGAAGCATAGGATGGCTGTAGTCTTTCCATATAGAGTACTCGTTTAGGAACAGGAATAAGCAACCGCTTCCGGTACACAAGCAGGTAATATAGAAAGCAAGCCCTAAGGAAGGAAAGCAAGTCAACGCAACGGAAATAGGAAAGAAAGCAAGCACAAAAGGAAAGAGCTTTCGCTCTTCTGTTGCCGGGGAACATTCCCCTACCATCACTACAATTAATGTTAGTTGATAGACATGGCCAGACCTCTCGCTTTTGAGAGGACTATTGGACCGGTTCTTCCAAGAACACCCCCGGGGAGTCAGCTTCCACCAATAGGGAGACTAGGTCCGTCTCTAGAGGAAGGGATTCGACAGCCTTTCCCTCCTCCGCTCTTCACTCCTACTCTCTTCATACAAGAGATTCTACGGAGCTAGCCATGCCAAGAAGAAAGCTAAGAGCAGACAGAGGCAGCTGCATAATAAAAGAATCGGTTGCAGCTCTCTCTTCCGCTCTTCGTCTAGAAGCACTATTCGATTAGGAGCTACATGACTCAGGGTTATACATCCGTCCAGTGGCTACATCTAGCTATCTGAAGCTAACTTGTCCTTTA